GCTAGCGTAGCTTAATATAAAGCATAGCACTGAAGATGCTAAGATGGGTCCTAAGAAACTCCGCGTGCACAAAGGCATGGTCCCGACCTTACTATCAGCTCTAACCCAACTTACACATGCAAGTCTCCGCAGCCCAGTGAATATGCCCTCAATCCCCCTTCCCGGGGACGAGGAGCGGGCATCAGGCACAAACATTAGCCCAAGACGCCTAGCCAAGCCACACCCCCAAGGGAATTCAGCAGTGATAAACATTAAGCCATGAGTGAAAACTTGACTCAGTTAGTGTTAAGAGGGCCGGTAAAACTCGTGCCAGCCACCGCGGTTAGACGAGAGGCCCTAGTTGATATTATAACGGCGTAAAGGGTGGTTAAGGATAAATAAGATAAAGCCAAATGGCCCCTTGGCCGTCATACGCTTCTAGGTGTCCGAGGCCCTATATACGAAAGTAGCTTTAATAAACTCACCTGACCCCACGAAAGCTGAGAAACAAACTGGGATTAGATACCCCACTATGCTCAGCCGTAAACTCAGACATCCAACTACAATTAGATGTCCGCCAGGGTACTACAAGCATTAGCTTAAAACCCAAAGGACCTGACGGTGTCTCAGACCCCCTTAGAGGAGCCTGTTCTAGAACCGATAACCCCCGTTTAACCTCACCACTTCTAGTCACCCCAGCCTATATACCGCCGTCGTCAGCTTACCCTGTGAAGGGTATAAAAGTAAGCAAGATGGGCACAGCCCAGAACGTCAGGTCGAGGTGTAGCGTATGAGGTGGGAAGAAATGGGCTACATTTTCTATTTATAGAATATTACGAACATGCACCATGAAACAGTGCTTGAAGGAGGATTTAATAGTAAAAGGGAAATAGAGTGTCCCTTTGAACCCGGCTCTGAGACGCGTACACACCGCCCGTCACTCTCCCCTGTCTAAACGCATCGAAAATACCTAATATGTTAGCACTGACAAGGGGAGGCAAGTCGTAACACGGTAAGTGTACCGGAAGGTGCACTTGGATCAAACCCAGGGCGTGGCTGAGTCAGTCAAGCATCTCACTTACACCGAGAAGACATCCATGCAAACTGGATCACCCTGAGCCAAACAGCTAGCTTGACCACCCAATAACTAGACAATGTAAATAAAATAAAATAAGCCTAACACCAAAAACTAAACCATTCTTTTACCTGAGTACGGGAGACGGAAAAGGTCCTACCAAAGCAATAGAAATAGTACCGCAAGGGAAAGCTGAAAGAGAAATGAAACAACCCATATAAGCACAAAAAAGCAAAGATTAAATCTTGTACCTTTTGCATCATGATTTAGCCAGTACACCCAAGCAAAGAGACCTTTAGTTTGAAACCCCGAAACCAAGTGAGCTACCCCGAGACAGCCTATTAAGGGCCAACCCGTCTCTGTGGCAAAAGAGTGGGAAGAACTCCGGGTAGAGGTGACAGACCTACCGAACCTGGTGATAGCTGGTTGCCTAAGAAATGAATAGAAGTTCAGCCTCGCACTCCTCCGATCGAAATAAAAATAAGACTAAGAGAAATACACGAGAGTTAGTTGAAGGGGGTACAGCCCCTTTAACAAAGGACACAACCTTTACAGGAGGATAAAGATCATAATACATAAAATATACTGTTCTAGTGGGCCTAAAAGCAGCCACCTAAACAGAAAGCGTTAAAGCTCAGACAGAGAGAAGTTTATTATCCTGACAAAAAATCTTATTCCCCTAAATACTATTAGGCCAATCCATGTCTACATGGAAGAGACTATGCTAAAATGAGTAACAAGAAGGCCTGCCCTTCTCCAAGCACAAGTGTAAGCCAAATCGGACCCACCATTGGCAATTAACGAACTCAACCCAAGAGAGCAATGTGAACTACAAATAAAGCCAAGAAAACCACACAACTAAACCATCGTTACCCCCACACTGGAGTGCCATTAAAGGAAAGACTAAAAGAAAAGGAAGGAACTCGGCAAACACAAGCCTCGCCTGTTTACCAAAAACATCGCCTCCTGCAACATAACCAAGTATAGGAGGTCCAGCCTGCCCAGTGACCACAAGTTCAACGGCCGCGGTATTTTGACCGTGCGAAGGTAGCGCAATCACTTGTCTTTTAAATAGAGACCTGTATGAATGGCTAAACGAGGGCTTAACTGTCTCCCCTTTCAAGTCAGTGAAATTGATCTGCCCGTGCAGAAGCGGGTATAATAATACAAGACGAGAAGACCCTTTGGAGCTTAAGGTACAAAACTCAACCACGTCAAGCAACTTAATAAAAAGCAAAAACCTTGTGGAATATGATATTTTACCTTCGGTTGGGGCGACCACGGAGGAAAGAAAAGCCTCCAAGTGGACTGGGAAAACTTCCTAAAGCTAAGAGAGACATCTCTAAGCCACAGAACATCTGACCAAATATGATCCGGCAACAAAGCCGATCAACGAACCAAGTTACCCTAGGGATAACAGCGCAATCCTCTCCCAGAGTCCATATCGACGAGGGGGTTTACGACCTCGATGTTGGATCAGGACATCCTAATGGTGCAGCCGCTATTAAGGGTTCGTTTGTTCAACGATTAAAGTCCTACGTGATCTGAGTTCAGACCGGAGCAATCCAGGTCAGTTTCTATCTGTAACGCTACTTTTCCTAGTACGAAAGGATCGGAAAAGGGGGGCCCATACTTAAAGCACGCCCCACCCCTAATTTATGAAAGCAAATAAATAAAGTAAAGGGAGAGCCAAAATCCCAGCCGGCCAAAATAAGGACATACTGGGGTGGCAGAGCATGGTAAATTGCGAAAGGCCTAAGCCCTTTTAGCCAGGGGTTCAAATCCTCTTCCCAGTTATGCTAAACATCCTAATTACACATCTAATCAACCCCCTGGCCTACATTGTCCCAGTACTTCTGGCAGTAGCCTTCCTGACACTGATTGAACGAAAAGTGCTAGGATATATGCAACTACGAAAAGGACCAAATGTGGTAGGGCCCTACGGGCTGCTACAGCCCATCGCCGACGGTGTAAAACTATTCATTAAAGAACCCGTTCGCCCGTCCACATCATCTCCGTTCCTGTTTCTAGCCACCCCAATGCTTGCACTAACCCTGGCCATAACCCTGTGGGCACCAATACCTATGCCTCACCCAGTGACTGATCTTAACTTAGGGATCTTATTCATCCTGGCCCTGTCAAGCCTCGCGGTGTACTCGATCCTTGGGTCAGGCTGAGCATCTAATTCAAAGTATGCATTAATTGGGGCCCTCCGGGCCGTGGCCCAAACAATCTCCTATGAAGTTAGCCTAGGACTAATCCTCCTCTCCGTAATTATTTTTTCGGGGGGATACACCCTACAGACATTTAATGTTACCCAAGAAAGCATTTGATTGCTTGTACCCGCCTGGCCCTTAGCTGCAATATGATATATCTCAACACTGGCCGAAACGAACCGGGCGCCATTCGATCTCACGGAGGGGGAATCAGAACTAGTATCCGGTTTTAATGTAGAATATGCAGGAGGGCCCTTCGCGCTATTTTTCCTGGCCGAATACGCTAACATCCTTCTAATAAATACCCTCTCAGCCGTACTATTCCTGGGGGCCTCACATATCCCCAGCATCCCAGAACTTGCAACAATTAACCTTATGACCAAGGCCGCACTCCTGTCCGTCGTATTCCTATGAGTGCGGGCCTCGTACCCGCGGTTCCGATATGACCAACTAATACACCTAGTCTGGAAAAATTTCCTCCCCCTCACACTAGCCTTCGTGCTGTGACACACCGCCCTGCCAATCGCGCTGGCGGGGCTCCCCCCACAACTGTAACTGAGGAACTGTGCCTGAGCACCCAAGGACCACTTTGATAGAGTGACTTACAGGGGTTAAAATCCCCTCAGTTCCTAGAAAGAAGGGAATTGAACCCATACTCAAGAGATCAAAACTCTTGGTGCTTCCTTTACACCACTTTCTATGGGCAGGGTCAGCTAATAAAGCTTTCGGGCCCATACCCCGAACATGACGGTTAAAATCCCTCCTCCGCCAATGAACCCATACGTACTTGCAATCCTATTATCCAGCCTAGGACTAGGAACTACTCTAACCTTTGCTAGCTCTCATTGACTTCTGGCTTGAATAGGCCTGGAAATTAATACACTGGCAATCACCCCCCTAATAGCGCAACATCACCACCCCCGCGCAGTAGAAGCAACTACAAAATACTTCTTAACCCAGGCCACCGCGGCGGCAATAATCCTATTTGCGAGCACAACAAATGCCTGAGCAACAGGGGAGTGAAGCATCAACGACCTATCAAACCCCATCGCCAGTACAATGTTCGTGGCCGCTCTAGCACTTAAAATTGGACTCGCACCAGTGCACTTCTGAATACCAGAAGTTCTGCAAGGATTAGATCTGCTCACGGGACTGATCCTATCCACCTGACAAAAACTTGCCCCATTCGCGCTAATCGTCCAAACAGCCCAAACCATCGACCCGCTACTACTAACACTATTAGGGGCCACGTCCACATTGGTAGGCGGATGAGGGGGATTAAACCAAACCCAGCTACGGAAGATCCTGGCCTATTCTTCAATCGCCCACATAGGGTGGATAATTATTGTAGTCCAGTACGCCCCCCAGCTCACCCTAATTGCACTAGCAACATATATTATTATGACCTCCGCAACATTCCTGACCCTAAAGATGTCACTAGCAACCAAAATCAGCACACTCGCAACAACCTGGTCGAAAAGCCCTGTACTAGCATCGACAACCGCCCTAGTTCTGCTCTCACTGGGGGGCCTCCCACCCCTCACAGGATTCATGCCAAAATGAATGATCCTGCAAGAGTTGGCAAAACAGGACCTTCCCCTTATCGCCACAACTATAGCTCTAACCGCATTAATTAGTCTATACTTCTACTTGCGACTATGCTACGCAATAACACTAACCGTCTCCCCCAACACAACCAACTCAACCACCCCCTGACGGACCCAAACGACCCAAGTCTCCTTACCCCTGGCTTTGTTTGTCGTGTCTACCCTGGGGTTACTGCCAGTCACCCCGGCCATCCTAATACTAACCGCCTAGGGACTTAGGATAATATTAGACCAAAAGCCTTCAAAGCTCTAAGTAGAAGTGAAAATCTTCTAGTCCCTGATTAAGGCCTACAAGGGATTAACTTACATCTCCTGATTGCAAATCAGACGCTTTAATTAAGCTAAGGCCTTACTAGATGGGAAGGCCTCGATCCTACAAACTCTTAGTTAACAGCTAAGCGCTCAAGCCAGCGAGCATCCATCTACTTTTCCCGCCGCCTGCCTCAGTGAGGCGGGAAAAGCCCCGGCAGAGTATTAGTCTACGTCTTCGGATTTGCAATCCAATGTGTTCTTCACCACGGGGCTGATAGGAAGAGGACTTAAACCTCTGTCTTCGGGGCTACAACCCACCGCCTAAGCACTCGGCCACCCTACCTGTGGCAATCACGCGCTGATTCTTCTCTACTAACCACAAAGACATTGGTACCCTTTATCTTGTATTTGGTGCCTGAGCCGGAATAGTAGGAACCGCCTTAAGCCTCCTCATTCGGGCTGAACTAAGCCAACCCGGGTCGCTTCTAGGTGATGACCAAATTTACAATGTAATCGTTACTGCTCACGCCTTCGTAATAATTTTCTTTATAGTAATGCCCATTCTTATTGGAGGGTTTGGAAACTGACTTGTACCACTAATAATTGGAGCCCCTGACATAGCATTCCCACGAATAAATAACATAAGCTTCTGACTACTGCCCCCGTCATTCCTACTGCTACTGGCTTCTTCTGGTGTTGAAGCCGGAGCCGGAACAGGATGAACAGTATACCCGCCCCTTGCAGGAAATCTAGCTCACGCAGGAGCATCAGTAGACCTAACAATTTTCTCCCTCCACTTAGCGGGTATCTCATCAATTTTAGGGGCAATCAATTTCATCACCACAACTATCAATATGAAACCCCCAGCCATCTCCCAATACCAAACACCCCTATTCGTATGATCCGTTCTAGTAACCGCCGTGCTACTTCTCCTCTCATTACCTGTCTTAGCTGCCGGGATTACAATACTCCTTACAGATCGAAACCTCAACACCACATTCTTTGACCCGGCAGGAGGAGGGGACCCGATCCTTTACCAACACTTATTCTGATTCTTTGGGCACCCCGAAGTTTATATTCTTATCCTTCCAGGATTTGGAATTATTTCTCACGTTGTAGCCTACTACTCAGGCAAAAAAGAACCATTCGGGTATATAGGAATAGTCTGAGCTATAATGGCTATCGGCCTTTTAGGATTTATTGTGTGAGCCCACCACATGTTTACTGTCGGAATGGACGTAGACACTCGTGCATACTTTACATCTGCAACAATAATTATCGCGATCCCAACAGGTGTAAAAGTATTTAGCTGACTAGCCACACTCCATGGGGGATCAATCAAATGAGAAACACCCTTACTATGGGCCCTCGGGTTCATTTTCCTATTTACAGTGGGAGGGCTCACAGGAATTGTCCTATCTAACTCATCACTTGACATTGTCCTTCATGACACCTACTACGTGGTTGCACACTTCCATTACGTACTATCGATGGGTGCTGTATTTGCCATTATAGCAGCCTTTGTGCACTGATTCCCCCTACTAACCGGGTACACCCTTCACAGCACTTGAACAAAAATTCACTTCGCGATCATGTTTATTGGAGTTAATCTTACATTCTTCCCGCAACATTTCCTGGGGTTGGCGGGCATGCCACGACGGTACTCTGACTACCCAGATGCCTATGCCCTATGAAATACAGTGTCATCCATCGGATCATTAATTTCTTTAGTAGCGGTTATTATGTTCCTATTTATCTTATGAGAAGCCTTTGCCGCTAAACGGGAAGTGTTATCTGTAGAACTAACAATAACAAACGTAGAATGACTTCACGGCTGCCCCCCTCCTTATCACACGTACGAGGAACCAGCATTTGTTCAAATTCAATCAAATTAACGAGAAAGGGAGGAATTGAACCCCCATATGCTGGTTTCAAGCCAGCCACATAACCACTCTGTCACTTTCTTCTAAAGACATTAGTAAAATGTAAATTACATCACCTTGTCAAGGTGAAATTGTAGGTTAAATCCCTGCATGTCTTACCCCAAAGCTTAATGGCACATCCAACACAACTAGGATTCCAAGACGCGGCATCACCCGTTATAGAAGAACTTCTTCACTTCCACGACCATGCATTAATAATTGTACTCCTAATTAGCATCTTAGTATTATATATTATTGTTGCAATGGTGTCTACCAAGCTTACTAATAAATATATCTTAGACTCTCAAGAAATCGAAATTGTATGAACTATTCTACCAGCTGTTATTTTAGTACTAATTGCCCTACCCTCCCTGCGTATTCTCTATCTAATAGACGAAATTAATGACCCCCACCTGACAATTAAAGCGATAGGACATCAATGATACTGAAGCTACGAGTACACAGATTATGAAAACCTGGGCTTTGACTCTTATATAGTACCAACCCAAGACCTTGCCCCAGGACAATTCCGACTTCTAGAAACAGACCACCGAATAGTTGTCCCAATAGAATCCCCAATTCGTGTTTTAGTGTCCGCCGAAGACGTACTACACTCCTGAGCTGTTCCATCCCTGGGTGTAAAAATGGACGCAGTCCCAGGACGACTTAATCAAACCGCTTTTATCGCCTCCCGCCCAGGGGTATTTTACGGACAGTGCTCTGAAATCTGCGGAGCCAACCACAGCTTTATACCCATCGTAGTTGAAGCAGTCCCCCTAGAACACTTTGAAAACTGATCTTCACTGATACTAGAAGACGCCTCGCTAGGAAGCTAAATATTGGACAAAGCATTGGCCTTTTAAGCCAAAGATTGGTGATTCCTAACCACCTCTAGTGAAATGCCACAATTAACCCCCGGCCCTTGATTCGCAATTTTAGTGTTTTCCTGATTAATTTTCTTAACTATTATTCCAACTAAAGTCTTAAACCATATTTCACCAAATGAACTAATCCCAGTAAGTGCTGAAAAACACAAAACTGAGTCCTGAGATTGACCATGATAGTAAGCTTCTTCGACCAATTTGCAAGCCCATCATATCTGGGAATTCCACTAATTGCGATCGCAATTGCACTCCCCTGAGTACTCTACCCAACCCCCTCATCTCGGTGAATTAATAACCGACTTATTACAATTCAAGGATGATTTATTAATCGATTCACAAACCAATTAATACTGCCGCTGAATGTAGAAGGACATAAGTGAGCACTATTATTAGCCTCATTAATAATCTTCTTAATTACAACTAACATGTTGGGCCTACTCCCGTACACCTTTACACCTACAACACAGCTATCGCTCAATATAGGATTTGCCGTGCCACTATGACTCGCCACAGTGATTATTGGAATACGAAATCAACCAACAGTCGCCTTGGGGCACCTCCTACCAGAAGGGACACCCATTCCACTGATCCCTGTATTAATTATTATCGAAACAATTAGCTTGTTCATCCGACCACTAGCCCTGGGGGTTCGACTCACAGCCAACCTGACTGCAGGCCACCTGTTAATTCAACTCATCGCCACGGCCGTATTTGTTCTTCTGCCAATAATACCAACAGTAGCAATCTTAACTGCTGCCGTACTCTTTCTGCTTACACTATTAGAGGTTGCAGTAGCAATGATCCAAGCCTATGTATTTGTACTTCTTCTAAGCCTTTATTTACAAGAAAACGTTTAATGGCCCACCAAGCACATGCCTATCATATAGTTGACCCAAGCCCATGACCACTGACCGGAGCTATCGCTGCCCTACTAATAACATCCGGTTTAGCAATCTGATTCCACTTTCACTCAACAACACTTATAACTTTAGGAATAGTTCTCCTACTTCTCACCATATACCAATGATGGCGTGATATTATCCGAGAAGGAACCTTCCAAGGCCACCACACACCCCCAGTACAAAAGGGACTACGATACGGAATAATTCTATTTATCACCTCCGAAGTATTCTTTTTCCTCGGGTTCTTTTGAGCCTTTTACCACTCAAGCTTAGCGCCAACACCAGAACTGGGGGGATGCTGACCCCCCACAGGAATTACCCCACTAGACCCCTTTGAAGTGCCACTCCTCAACACAGCCGTACTACTAGCATCAGGGGTTACAGTAACATGAGCCCACCACAGCATTATGGAGGGAGAACGGAAACAAGCCATTCAGTCTTTAACATTAACTATTCTACTAGGGTTCTATTTTACTGCACTCCAAGCCATAGAATATTATGAAGCGCCCTTCACAATCGCAGACGGAGTCTACGGCTCAACATTCTTCGTGGCCACGGGATTCCATGGACTACACGTCATTATTGGATCAACCTTCTTGGCAGTATGTCTTCTACGTCAAATTCAATACCACTTTACATCTGAACACCATTTTGGCTTTGAAGCCGCTGCCTGATACTGACACTTCGTCGACGTAGTATGACTATTCCTCTACGTGTCTATCTATTGATGAGGCTCATAATCTTTCTAGTATTAAAGTTAGTACAAGTGACTTCCAATCACACAGTCTTGGTTAAACCCCAAGGAAAGACAATGAATCTAATTATAACCGTCTTAATTATTACAATAACCCTATCCTTAATTCTGGCAATCGTGTCTTTTTGATTACCACAAATAAACCCCGATGCAGAAAAATTATCACCATATGAGTGCGGATTTGACCCACTAGGATCCGCCCGCCTACCATTTTCTCTACGCTTCTTCCTAGTAGCAATTCTATTTCTCCTCTTTGACCTAGAAATTGCCCTCCTCCTCCCACTACCATGAGGAGACCAACTCCACAACCCCACCGGAACATTCTTCTGAGCCACAACAGTCCTAATTTTACTGACCCTAGGACTAATTTACGAATGAACTCAAGGCGGCTTAGAATGAGCAGAATAGGGGGTTAGTCCAAAATAAGACCTCTGATTTCGGCTCAGAAAATCGTGGTTTAATTCCACGACCCCCTCATGACACCCGTACATTTCAGCTTTAGCTCAGCATTTATTTTAGGTATAATAGGACTAGCATTCCACCGAACCCATCTACTCTCCGCACTCTTATGCTTAGAAGGAATAATATTATCCCTATTTATCGCACTGGCCTTATGGGCACTGCAGTTCGAGGCCACAGGATTCTCAACAGCCCCTATACTGCTCTTGGCCTTCTCTGCTTGTGAAGCAAGCACCGGTCTGGCATTATTAGTTGCCACCGCCCGTACCCACGGCACCGACCGTCTACAAAACCTTAATCTTCTACAATGCTAAAAGTATTAATCCCCACAATTATGCTATTCCCAACAATTTGACTTACTTCCCCTAAGTGGCTATGAACGACCACAACCGCACATAGCCTCCTGATTGCCCTTATCAGTCTAACATGACTAAAATGAACATCCGAAACCGGATGGGCCTCCTCCAACATATTCCTGGCCACGGACCCGCTATCAACCCCCCTTCTGGTATTAACATGCTGGTTACTCCCACTCATGATCCTAGCCAGCCAAAATCATATCAACCCTGAACCAATTAGCCGACAACGCTCATATATTATACTCCTTGCCTCACTACAAACTTTCTTAATCATAGCATTCGGCGCCACGGAGATCATTATATTTTATATTATGTTTGAAGCCACCCTTATTCCAACCCTTATTATTATTACCCGGTGAGGAAACCAAACCGAACGACTCAATGCAGGGACCTACTTCCTGTTCTATACGCTGGCGGGATCCCTCCCGCTTCTAGTTGCCCTACTTCTCCTTCAACAGTCTACTGGGACATTGTCAATATTAGTGCTCCAATACTCACAACCCCTACAACTCGACTCCTGAGGCCACATAATTTGATGGGCCGGCTGCCTAATCGCATTTTTAGTTAAAATACCATTATACGGCGTTCATCTGTGACTACCAAAAGCACACGTAGAAGCCCCCGTAGCAGGATCCATGGTACTAGCAGCAGTTCTGCTAAAACTTGGCGGGTATGGAATAATACGTATGATAGTGATGCTGGACCCCTTATCAAAAGAGCTAGCCTATCCGTTCATCATCTTGGCCCTCTGGGGCATTATTATAACTGGATCAATCTGCCTTCGACAAACAGATCTGAAATCACTAATTGCCTACTCATCTGTAAGTCATATAGGACTAGTGGCAGGAGGGATCCTAATCCAAACCCCCTGAGGATTCTCAGGGGCAATCATTTTAATAATTGCCCACGGGCTGGTATCCTCAGCATTATTCTGCCTGGCCAATACAGCATACGAACGAACCCATAGCCGAACAATAGTCCTTGCCCGAGGACTACAAGTGATCTTTCCATTAACCGCGGTATGATGATTCATCGCCAACCTAGCTAACCTCGCACTCCCACCGCTACCTAATTTAATAGGGGAACTCATGATCATCACAACATTATTTAGCTGGTCCCCATGAACAATTCTGCTTACCGGGCTAGGAACATTGATTACTGCTGGCTATTCCTTATACATGTTCCTCATATCACAGCGAGGCCCAACACCAAACCACATCACGGGACTTCAACCATTTCATACCCGAGAACACCTACTAATGACCTTACACCTAATCCCCGTCCTCCTACTGATAACAAAACCAGAACTCATATGAGGGTGGTGCTATTGTAAGTATAGTTTAATCAAGATATTAGATTGTGATTCTAAAGATAGGGGCTAAAACCCCCTTACTCACCAAGGAGGAACTGAAATAGTAAGCACTGCTAATCCTTACGCCCCGAGGTTAAAATCCGCGGCTTCCTTGTGCTTCCAAAGGATAACAGTTCATCCGTTGGTCTTAGGAACCAAAAACTCTTGGCGCAAATCCAAGTGGAAGCTAAAATGACACTAATTATACACTCATCACTCCTCCTGATCTTCTTCATCTTAGCTTATCCGCTACTCACCACACTAAACCCCAACCAACAAGGGTCCAACATGGCAGAAGCAACCAAAACTGCCGTTAGCTCCGCATTCTTTGTCAGCCTTTTGCCGCTTATGATCTTCCTTAATCTGAAAACAGAGGGCATCATCACAAATTGACAATGAATAAACACCCAAACGTTTGACGTAAATATCAGCTTCAAGTTTGACCATTACTCCCTAATCTTCGTCCCTATTGCCCTGTACGTTACCTGATCAATTCTAGAATTTGCACTATGATATATGCACTCCGACCCCAACATTGACCGATTCTTTAAATACCTGCTCACATTCTTAGTAGCCATAATCATTTTAGTTACAGCTAATAATATATTTCAGTTATTCATCGGCTGAGAGGGGGTGGGGATCATGTCCTTTCTACTCATTGGGTGATGACACGGCCGGGCAGACGCCAACACGGCGGCCCTCCAGGCCGTCATTTACAACCGGGTGGGGGATATTGGACTAATTATAACCATAGCCTGGCTCGCAATAAACCTCAACTCCTGGGAAATTCAACAAATTTTTACCTTGTCAAAAAACTTCGACATAACAATCCCTCTAATAGGACTTGCCTTAGCGGCAACAGGAAAATCAGCCCAATTTGGCTTACATCCCTGACTCCCGTCCGCCATAGAGGGCCCTACGCCAGTATCCGCCCTACTCCACTCAAGCACTATAGTTGTAGCAGGAATCTTCCTACTAATTCGCCTTCACCCCCTTATGGAAAACAACCAGCTGGTTCTAACAACCTGTCTCTGCCTTGGAGCACTAACCTCCTTATTTACAGCCACTTGCGCCCTGACCCAAAATGATATCAAGAAAATTGTAGCTTTCTCAACATCAAGTCAATTAGGCCTAATAATGGTCACGATTGGACTAAATCAACCACAACTAGCATTCCTCCACATCTGTACCCACGCCTTTTTCAAGGCCATACTATTCCTATGCTCGGGGTCAATCATCCACAGCCTAAACGACGAGCAAGACATCCGAAAGATGGGGGGCCTATTTAATATTTTGCCCGCCACCTCAACCTACTTCACAATTGGCAGCCTAGCCCTGACAGGGACCCCATTCCTGGCGGGATTTTTCTCAAAAGACGCAATTATTGAAGCCCTAAACACCTCTTATCTAAACGCCTGAGCCCTAACCCTAACGCTAGTCGCCACATCATTTACCGCCGTGTATAGCTTCCGACTAGTGTACTTCGTGGTCATGGGAACCCCTCGATTCCTATCCCTACCCCCCATTAATGAAAATAACCCACTAGTAATTAACCCCATCAAGCGACTTGCCTGAGGAAGCATCGTCGCAGGACTTATTATCACACAAAACTTTCCGCCAATAAAAACACCAATTATGACAATACCAACTACCCTAAAAATGGCAGCCCTCCTGGTAACAATTGTAGGCCTACTAGTAGCCATAGAACTAGCCAACATGACAAGCAAGCAAATGAAAATTACCCCTATAATTCCCACACATCACTTCTCAAATATGCTGGGGTTCTTCCCTGCAATTACTCACCGGCTCCTTCCGAAACTTAAACTTACCCTAGGGCAATCAGCCGCCGCCCAACTCGACAAAACGTGGCTCGAAGCCCTCGGGCCAAAAGGCCTGGCACTAACACAAATAACCATGGCAAAAGTCACAAATGATATCTCACGAGGAATAATCAAAACATACTTAACCATCTTCCTCCTAACCCTAGTACTAGCCACTATCCCCGCCCTCCTTTAAACCGCACGAAGAGTTCCACGACTTAAACCACGAGTGAGCTCTAGCACAACAAGCAAAGTTAAAAGCAACACCCAAGCACAAATAACCAACATGGCCCCGCCAGATGAGTACATTACAGCCACACCACCAATGTCACCCCGCAAGGCAGAGAATTCTTTTAACCCATCCACAACTACCCATGAGCCCTCGTACCAGCCCCCTCAAAACACCCCCGCCGCTAGACCAACCCCTAGTAAATAGACTAAAACATAGCCCAGTACAGACCGACTACCCCAAGCTTCCGGAAAAGGCTCAGCAGCCAAGGCTGCCGAATAGGCAAAAACTACGAGCATTCCCCCCAGATAGATTAAGAAAAGAACCAATGATAGAAAAGAACCCCCATGGCCAACCAAAACTCCGCACCCAACCCCAGCCGCAACCACTAAACCAAGCGCAGCGAAATAAGGCGTAGGATTAGAAGCAACAGCAACTAAGCCCACAACCAAAGCTATTAATAACAGAAACATGAGATAGGTCATAATTCTTGCTCAGACTTTAACCGAGACCAATGACTTGAAGAACCACCGTTGTTATTCAACTACAAGAACCACTATGGCAAGCCTACGAAAAACACATCCCCTTATCAAAATTGCTAATGACGCACTGGTTGACCTACCAGCACCATCCAACATTTCAGTATGGTGAAACTTTGGGTCCCTTCTGGGATTATGCTTAGCTACTCAAATCCTAACCGGCCTATTCCTGGCCATGCATTACACCTCAGATATTTCCACCGCGTTCTCGTCAGTCACTCACATCTGCCGGGACGTGAACTACGGCTGACTGATCCGCAACGTCCACGCTAACGGAGCATCGTTCTTCTTTATCTGTATCTACATACACATTGCCCGAGGCCTATACTATGGGTCTTATCTCTATAAAGAAACCTGAAACATTGGTGTAATTCTTCTATTACTAGTTATGATAACGGCCTTTGTAGGCTACGTCCTCCCGTGAGGCCAAATATCCTTCTGAGGGGCCACAGTAATTACAAACCTTCTATCCGCCGTACCATACATGGGCGACATACTAGTTCAATGAATTTGAGGCGGATTCTCAGTAGATAACGCTACATTAACACGATTCTTCGCATTTCACTTCCTGTTACCATTTGTCATTGCCGCCGCAACCGTTTTGCATCTCCTATTTCTTCACGAAACAGGGTCAAACAACCCAATTGGGTTAAACTCAGACGCAGATAAAATCTCCTTTCACCCATACTTTACGTACAAGGACTTACTTGGGTTTGTAGTCATACTCCTAGCTCTTACACTACTAGCGTTATTCTCCCCCAACCTGCTAGGGGACCCAGAAAACTTTACCCCCGCTAACCCCTTAGTCACCCCGCCACATATTCAACCAGAGTGGTACTTCCTGTTTGCCTACGCCATCCTGCGGTCGATCCCTAATAAACTCGGAGGTGTCCTTGCACTACTATTTTCTATTCTAGTATTAATGGTGGTACCGCTGCTGCACACCTCGAAGCAACGAGGACTAACATTCCGCCCAATCACCCAGTTCCTATTCTGAACCCTGGTTGCAGACATGATTATCCTGACGTGAATCGGAGGAATGCCAGTAGAACACCCCTATATCATTATTGGACAAATCGCGTCTGTACTATACTTTGCACTATTCCTTGTCTTTATTCCACTAGCAGGATGATTAGAAAATAAAGCACTAGAATGAGCCTGCCCTAGTAGCTTAGTCTAAAAGCATCGGTCTTGTAATCCGAAGATCGGAGGTTAAATTCCTCCCTAGCGCCCAGAAAAGAGAGATTTCAACTCTCACCACTGGCTCCCAAAGCCAGAATTCTAAACTAAACTATTTTCTGGGGTAGACCACCCCTTATGGTTTAGTACATAATATGCATAATATTACATTAATGCATTAGTACATATATGTATTATCACCATCCTATTATTTTAACCACAAAGCAAGTACTAAATATTAAGGTATGCATAAGCATAATATTAAAACTCACAATAATATTATTTTAAGTTGGGTAATATATTAATTCCCTAAAAATTTGACCTCAAATTTCTCCTTGAAATAAACAACTAAAATCCCATTAAACCATATTAATGTAGTAAGAAACCACCAACTAATTTATATAAAGGCACATCATGCATGATGGAATCAAGGACAAAAAATGTGGGGGTTGCACACTGTGAACTATTACTGGCATCTGGTTCCTATTTCAGGAACATATACTGTAGTATTCCACCCTCGGATAATTATACTGGCATCTGATTAATGGTGTAGTACATATGTCTCGTTACCCACCATGCCGAGCATTCTCTTATATGCATAACGTATTTTTTCCTTTTTTCATTTCACTTGGCATCTCAGAGTGCAAATTCAAATGTTATTCAAGGTTGAGCATTTTCCTTGTATGTGATAATAAATATTAATTATCGTAAGACATAAATTAAGAACCACATATTTTTAAGTCAAGTGCATACCATATCCATCTCTTGTTCAGCTTATCCTTATATAGTGCCCCTTTTTTTGGTTTTCACGCGACAAACCCCCCTACCCCCCTACGCTCAGCGAATCCTGTTTTCCTTGTCAAACCCCTAAACCAAGGAGGACTCAAGAACGCGCGGGCCAATAAGTTGAGGTATAAATTGGCATCCACATTATATATATATATATATATATATGTGCACTAATCTTTATTTATTGCATCCGCCAATTGGCCTGAAAGTCCCTATTAAAAATTTATGAAAAGTAACCCGACACTAAATATTCTGATATATTAATCA